CCTTTCAACGAGATAGTGCTTTTTCAAATCTCTCAAAATGGAATCTGTTCCAAACATATATGCCATGGTTCCTTACTTCGATAGGGTGCAAATATCTCAATTTCACCCTTTTAGATACTCTTTCAGACCCATTGCCGATACTAAGTAGCAGTCAAAAATTTGTATCCATTTTTCATGATATGATGCATGGATCAGATATATCACGGTCAATTCCTCAGAAGATTCTTACACAATGGACTCTGATAAGTGAGATTTCGAGTCAATGTTTACAGAATCTTCTTCTGCCCGAAGAAATGATTCATCGAAATAATGAGTCACCCGTTCCATTGATATGGGCACATCTGAGATCAACAAATGCTCGGGAGTTCCTCTATTCAATCTTTTTCCTTCTTCTTGTTGCTGGATATCTCGTTCGTATACATCTTCTCTTTGTTTCCCGAGCCTCTAGTGAGTTACAGACAGAGTTAGAAAAGATCAAATCTTTGATGATTCCATCATGTATGATGGAATTTCGAAAACTTCTGGATAGGTATCCTACATCTGAACTGAATTCTTTCTGGTTAAAAAATCTCTTTCTAGTTGTTCTGGAACAATTAGGAGATTCTCTGGAAGAAATACGGGGTTCTGCTTCTGGTGGCAACATGCTATTGGGTGGTGGTCCCGCTTATGGGGTCAAATCAATACGTTCTAAGAATAAATATTGGAAGATCAATCTCATCGATCTTGTAAGTATCATACCAAATCCCATCAATCGAATCATTTTTTCGAGAAATACGAGACATCTAAGTCGTACAAGTAAAGAGATCTATTCATTGATAAGAAAAAGAAAAAACGTGAACGGTGATTGGATTGATGAGAAAATCGAATTCTGGGTCGCGAACAGTGATTCGATTGATGATGAAGAAAGAGAATTCTTGGTTCAGTTCTCCACCTTAACGACAGAAAAAGGGATTGATCAAATTCTATTGAGTCTGACTCATAGTGATCATTTATCAAAGAATGACTCTGGTTATCAAATGATTGAACAACCGGGATCAATTTCCTTACGATACTTAGTTGACATTCATCAAAAGGATCTAATGAATTATGAGTTCAATAGATCCTGTTTAGCAGAAAGACGGATATTCCTTGCTCATTATCAGACAATCACTTATTCACAAACCTCGTGTGGGGCTAATAGTTTTCATTCCCCATCTCCTCATGGAAAACCCTTTTCGCTCCGCTTAGCCCTATCCCCTTCTAGAGGTATTTTAGTGATAGGTTCTATAGGAACTGGACGATCCTGTTTGGTCAAATACCTAGCGACAAACTCCTATGTTCCTTTCATTACGGTATTTCCGAACAAGTTCCTGGACGACAAGCTTAAAGGTTATCTTATTGATGATATCGATATTGATGATAGTGACGATATTGATGATAGTGACGATATTGATGATAGTGATGGTATTGATGATAGTGATGATGACCTTGATATTGATATGGAGCTGCTAACTATGACGAATGTGCTAACTATGTATATGACGCCGAAAATAGACCGATTTGAGATCACCCTTCAATTCGAATTAGCAAAAGCAATGTCTCCTTGCATAATATGGATTCCAAACATTCATGATCTGCATGTGAATGAGTCGAATTACTTATCCCTCGGTCTATTAGAGAACTATCTCTCCAGTGAAAGATGTTCCACTGGAAAGATTCTTGTTATTGCTTCGACTCATATTCCCCAAAAAGTGGATCCCGCTCTAATAGCTCCGAATAAATTAAATACATGCATTAAGATACGAAGGCTTCTTCTTCCACAACAACGAAAGCACTTTTTCATTCTTTCATATACTAGGGGATTTCACTTGGAAAAGAAGATGTTCCATACTACTGGATTCGGGTCCATAACCATGGGTTCCAATGCACGAGATCTTGTAGCACTTATCAATGAGGCCCTATCAATTAGTATTACACAGAAGAAATCCATTATAGAAACTAATACAATTAGATCAGCTCTTCATAGAAAAACTTGGCATTTTCGATCCCAGATAAGATCAGTTCAGGATCATGGGATCCTTTTCTATCAGATAGGAAGGGCTGTTGCACAAAATGTACTTCTAAGTAATTGCCCCATAGATCCTATATCTATCTATATGAAGAAGAAATCATGTAAGGGAGGGGATTCTTATTTGTACAAATGGTACTTCGAACTTGGAACGAGCATGAAGAAATTAACGATACTTCTTTATCTTTTGAGTTGTTCTGCCGGATCGGTCGCTCAAGATCTTTGGTCTTCATCCAGACCCGATGAAAAAAATTGGATCACTTCTTATGGATTCGTTGAGAATGATTCTGATCTAGTTCATGGCCTATTACTATTATTACTATTAGAAGTAGAAGTAGAAGGCGCTCTGGCTCTGGCGGGATCCTCACGGACAGAAAAAGATTGCAGTCAGTTTGATAATAATCGAGTGACATTGCTTCTTCGTTCCGAACCAAGGAATCAGTTAGATATGAT